AAGATATTCTATTTTTATATAGAAATGTATTCGCTCAAGAAAGTCTCCAAAAGATGTTAATCGTAAATGCAAAGATTGTTTGCGGATAAAAAAGAATATGGATTCGCATTCATATAGATGAGAATTATATAGGAACAAACAAATTCTTTTATTTTCTTTTGAAAAAAAAGAAAAGTTTTTATTTGGAGTCAGAAGACTAGTCCAATTATAATACTCGTGGAGAAAAAATCGCAATAAATGCAAAGAGGGGGCATCTTGTATCCAAGAACGAAGGGTTTGAACCAAGATTTCTAAATGAATAGGATGGGGTATTAGTATATCTGACACATGGTTTAAATGTAATAATTTATCCTCTAAAAATGGAAATATTGAATGAATTGATCGTAAATTATGCGATTTTATTATACCTTTCGCTTCTAGAGAAACCCCTAAGCGCAGTGAGAATGGAATTTCCAAAATGACTGCAAATCCATCAGATATCATTTGATAATAAAATTTTTGGTTATGACCAACCATTTTTTTTTGTTTAGAAGGATTTGACGAAAGAATCAAATATTTTTGTTGATACATTCGAGTAATTAAATGTTTCACAAGCAGTGAACTGGATTTATTGTCATAACCTACATTTTCCAGGGATTCGTAAAAAATAGATCTATTTAAACCATGATCATGAGCAAGGGCATAAATATACTCCTGAAATAGGAGTGGGTATAGGAAGTACTCTTGCTGAGATTTATCTATTTTTAAATATCCTTGTAATTCCTCCATTTAAAATGTAATTTGAAATAAAGACAAGAGATTTCTTTGGTTCTAAAATAATACATAGTGCGATACAGTCAAAGCAAGGTATAAAAAAAGGATACCTCGGAGACAGATAGGCGGATTCTCCCTTTTTCCACCCAATTGGTTTGGTTATAGGATACCACGGTGGTTAGAAATCCTTTATTTTTGCAACCCGATCGCGCTTTTGACTTTGGAAAAAATTATGTTTATCAATATACCCTTTCTTCTACACATTCGTCTCCGTTCCATAATAATAATATTAGCATAATATTAGAATGGAGGTATAGTGAATCGTTAGGATTCATAAAAAAGGGGCCAATCCACTTATGGGATAACCCTTTCCCGCATCAGGCACTAATTTATTTTTAACGTCTAATTAGATCGGGTAATCATTCGAATTAAGAACATAAGCTCGTTGCTTTTTGCTTCCTTATAATTGGAGCCCTACCCTAGGGCTCTATCCATTTATTCAATTGACCGTGACTCACGCTCCAAGAATTAAAACAATATTTTGTAATGATCCAGTGAGGATTCAGTATTCTCAGAGTTTTCCGTTGATACGACATGCTGTTTTTTCCATTCATTCCCTTTCAGGATCAGTCGTGGTCTTACAAACTTTACCAATGGTATGGACGAATCCGTTGCTTCATCCAAATGTGTAAAAGATTCTAGCCGCACTTAAAAGCCGAGTACTCTACCGTTGAGTTAGCAACCCGAATAATGTAATTATGATGTATAGATATGACCGTAATCAAAATAACCAAGGCAATGAATGAGACTTTGAAAACATCAAACTTTTATATAGAATATTATCAAGAATTTTCTATTAATATAAAAATAAGATTACTTGAGAATCTTTCTAACAAGAATTAGAATCCCTAGAATCAGAAATATTCTATTGCATTATACAATACACGGCCCCATCAAAAAGATGAAACTAGCAAACAATCGAAAAAACCCTTGATGGCCAATTTGAAACCTAAAAACGAGCAGCTCAAATAAAAATAGAAGTCATTACCAACTAACTATAGAAAATGGATAGACCTTTTTGTTTTTGATTTGATCCATTTTTCGTTCAGAGTAGGCCTATGATGTCATATCGAGTCCAACAAAGACATCATTCGCCTAAAGTCAAGTAAAACCCAAAGGGATGGTACGTTTATAAATAAAATATTATTTATCTACGTAGTAAGGTAGATAAATCGAGCGAGTTATCCACAATCGAATTCTATTCCTTCAATACACTATTGTCAAGCCAATATAATACGAACGTTCAAAAAAATTACATTGTAAAAAAAAGACTTGTGTTGAATTGTCACTACATAGATAATCTACAGAGATAATAAAGTGGAAATGGAAAAAACCTAAAGAAAAAGTACGAAGGGTCTTGGGTTTATTTACTATCGCTAACGGTACAATAAGCAAGCAACCTGGATCCCTTGTTTATTGGTGGAATCCCAACAAAAGCCAACCTATTTTGAGTAATCCCATAAATTTATGGATCCTATGATTTCATCTATTGACTCTATTTATTTTCTACCCCTCTCGTATCAAAAATGAGGCAACGCTAGCATCGAGTCTACTCCCCCTTTCTCCTGCTTTTTTTCATTAATTTGAGTTTATTTGATTACCGCGAAGTTCTTTAAATATCTCTGCCCTCTTTGAAATATCATGAACAATTCCTGTGGGTTGAGCACCTTTTTCAAGGAAATATAGAATAGCGGGAACATTTGAATAAGTTTGATTTTTTATTGGATCGTAAAAACCTACTTTCTGAAGATCTCTTCCCTCTCTTCGGGAGCGAACATCAATTGCAACGATTCGATAAATGGCCCATTGGGATAGATGTATGTAGATGAACAATGCCCCCCCGAGAAACGTATAGGAGGTTTTCTCCTCGTACGGCTCGAGAACGAATGATTGAAATTTTTGTATTGTATATCGTGCAAGAAATCTATAAAATAATAAAATTCATTCAACTATGCTTTGATTCCTTTTTGGTTCTCCCCCCCCCCCCAAAAAAAAACGCATTCGTACTCATAACTCAAGTTGTATTATTTTCAAAGAACTAAAAGGGAAATTTTTAGGCTTACGAATTTCATTTATTGAGCTGTCTCTAACCCCTTTATTTTGTCTCGTTTAGAATCTTTTTTTTATTCTGCATTCTGAACCAATTGTTGAGACAATGGAAAATGGTGTTTTCTTGTTCCGGAATCCTTTATCTTTTCTTTGAATCATTGGGTTTAGACATTACTTCGGTGATCTTGAATCGTTTCAAAATGGTAGCAACATACCTTTTGGGATTTGTTTTTATCAAAGCATCATCATACAAACGATTGATTCCCGTGTGATACATTTTTGATCGAAATCGTTTTATTAATTTAATTCCAAGAAAAGTTTCAAAGAAAAAGGCACTTTTGTTGGAATTGGATCTTTTCGATGTCGATATTGCAGATATATTTACGAAGTTGTTCCGACTTATTGATTGTCACTAACCCTAGACCCTTGCCCCTGAAAAATGAATCAATATTTTATGCTCGAGCTCCATCATGTACTATTTACAACCCAGCAAAATAGAGGTTGATTTAGTATAACAGAACAAATTATGTCGAGCCAAGAGCACCTTTATTCCTATAAAAAATGGTGGATGTAAGCGTCCACAGACGATTATTTCCTTCAAGTCGCACGTTGCTTTCTGCCACATCGTTTTAAACGAAGTTTTACCATAACATTCCTCTAGTTTGTAACCGGTATGGAAGTGATTCAATATGGAATCATGAATAGTCATTGGTTCAACCAGTACATAGCAATCGAGACTTTCAGACTTTATTTTTCAATATGAATATGAATGGGTAAGTATTTCTCTGGAGAAGTCTCAGCAAGGATTTAATAACACTATTGTTTATTGTATGAATAAAACAATTTAGAAGGAAACAAGTTCTTCTTTAATCTGCATCTTCAACAAATTGTTTAAGACGATCAATCATGAAAGATCCAATTCTGTCTCGAAGAATTAAACTAAAAAAACGAAACAAAAGCAGACAAAACAAAAGAAGAGTTTTTAATTGATTCCGAATACCGGAACAGAATGAATCTAAGACATTAACCAAATAAACCAGTCCAATGAATGGTAAAGGGCGGAAGTACTAGATAGAATAAATTCACCAAGCTCACATTTATTCAAGTACCAAGAATTCATAAAGAATCATTCAAACTAAAAATTTTTCGCGGAGATATTAAAAAATTAGATAATCCTAAAATATATGCTTCTTTTCCACTTGAATCATCAATGATTTAAACCGGATAGATATAGATAGATAGAATAGATTGAGAAACAATTACTTTCTTTTGGTTTTCGCATAGATGCTTTCGTGGGGATGCTATACTTTCGTGTCTAATTACAAAAGATAAGAGGTCCAGATCAATTCGTTGTTCTTTTTTTATACTAACCCAAGTTTAGGAGCCCTAATGCCAGGGATGGAATTACAATTAAATTAGTACCAAAAGCCGCCTACTGTTTAGAATTCGGAATCCGCAGAGAATTTTTAATTGGACTCCCTCTTTTATTTATTATTTAAATCTTTAAAGGGATATCTATAGAGTCGTTTATTTATTCAATTTCGAATAGATCATTGAGAATTCAAATCGATATAGTCCGTAAAGTTTTTCTAAGTAATTAGATATAAATATGAGCGAGACAGGCATACGCGGAAGAACCCATCCTCTAATATAGATATTCGAGTATTGATCTAGTTCTACCTGGATCACAAATGGATTTAGTTCCATCTGTATGTTATTTGCGCCGGTTTGTGAGAAAACCGGAAAGATATAACTCAGAAACGAATCATTAGAAATCAGAAAGAAGGATCCCATATGTATTCAACATTACCCCTTTGTAAACTAAACGGAAGATTATTAAAGAGAAAAAATTTTTATTTGGCTCGAACCGGACTGCTCTGGGACGGAAGGATTCGAACCTCCGAGTCGCGGGACCAAAACCCGTTGCCTTACCACTTGGCCACGCCCCATATAAATTAGACTTATACTTTTAGTTGACACTAATAAACACTAATATCGCTATTGGTTATTCGTCAATTCCCGCCCCAATCTATACGGAATAGGTTAGATTGTTGCTAGGATTTAACACGGGTAGTTATAGAATTCAACTTCATTTATTGATCATTACATATAATTCAATTAAGATATTGTATGAAAGTATGACTCCTTTTATTCTCGTTCGAAAATGGAAGGATTTTTGATTGGTTGATTCAAAGAAAAAGAAAGATTTTAGATCTACCTTACTTTCTTAATTTTTTTCTTATATCAATACCTCAATCAAAATACAATTATCTCCAAGAAGGAAATGTTTGTTATGCTGAATATCTTTAGTTTGACCTGTATCTGTCTTAATTCTGCCCTTCATTCGAGTAGTTTCTTCTTCGCCAAATTACCCGAGGCTTATGCTTTTTTCAATCCAATCGTAGATGTTATGCCCGTCATACCTGTTCTTTTTCTTCTCTTAGCCCTTGTTTGGCAAGCTGCTGTAAGTTTTCGATGAGATCTTTACTACGGTACTACAAACATTCAGAATTTTTGAGATAAAAAAGATTCTAATAATTGATAAGATACGAAAAGTCTTAGATTATTAATCCTCTATTCACACATTGACATTCTGAGATAGCCGCGACGGGCCTGGCTCACCCCATTTTCCCATTCTGACCTTCTACTTCCAGTGAACAGGGACCCTATTACTTACATTAGGGTCCCCCACAATCACAATCTATCACAATATCGAATCGATAATTGCGGCATTAAATCGAATTTTGGTAACGAAAAAATCTTATTACAAATACATTTCTGAAAATTCTTTTATTTTGGAAAAATAACTGCATTTCCTGGTGTCAAAATAGGATATGTGGTATAAAAATGGATAATCTATTCCCTTTTTTCCAAAAATGATCTTGGAGATTGTGTAATGCTTACTCTCAAACTCTTCGTTTACACAGTAGTGATATTCTTTGTTTCTCTCTTCATCTTCGGCTTCCTATCTAATGATCCAGGGCGTAATCCCGGGCGTGAGGAATAAAAAAAGAAGGTGTTTTTCTTTTTTCTTGCTTGCGTTACTTCCGCATTTTCTTATGATTTTCTCTATTCCAGACATTTAACAAAGACTAGGTTTTTTTATTAGAAAGAAAAACCTCAAGTGATCAAAGAGACCGGAAAGAGAGGGATTCGAACCCTCGGTACGAATAACTCGTACAACAGATTAGCAATCCGCCGCTTTAGTCCACTCAGCCATCTCTCCCAATTGAAAAAAAGAAAATTCTTAGGTTATGCAGGAATACAAAAAGTCTTTCTTCTTTTTTTATTCTATTCTATAGATAGATGCTAATATAAGCTAATTTTATTAGCAATAGATACTTTTTTTAGTAGTAATTCCACTCGAATTTAAATTAAGGGGTCCATCCCCAATAGAAATAAATAAAGAGTAAAGAATACCTCTTTGATTTCGTCTGAAAGGTCCTTTCCCGGCCTGGCTATGTACTGACCAGGCCTGGCCCTTTCTTCTTTGATTTCAAAGAATCATAGATCAAATGATTTATCTGATTTGAAAACAAAAAGACTTGCTATTGAAGCAACAACGGTAGAAAGAGAGAGTGGCTATTTACATTCCTATGATAAATGATACAAGTGCTATTTCTTATTATTCTTTATTTTCCGTTTCTAGGTTTGGAAAAACAGAAAAAAGCCTTAATTAATATAATTATAACTATAACTTTTTTCTTTCTTCAAGGGACAAGCTTTATTTGAACATCCGAATCCATAAAAAAGACTATGATTTTTTGCTTTTTTACTAGATCCGATTGCTTGTACCAAATTCCTCCAATCTAGGAGTGGAATAAATAGGGCATAATATAATATAGACAGGGGGGTATCTTCAAAAAAAAGATTCAAACTCTCTATTTTTATTTTTGTGTTTGAGAAAAAATTTTCTTTGCTTGACTTGAAAAGATGGTAAAGTTAAAAAAAGTAGAAACCTATGTAGCTACATATTTTTACCTAGTTTCCTTTTTTCTGACTTCAATGGGTCTTCTTTTCGGGACAGGCCGGGACTGTCACTCAAAAGATGAGGCAGCAAAGCAAAAGAAAAGATAGAACTTTTTATTGAAATAAGCCTTGTTTCCCTATCTAATCAAGTTCTTCCGACGAAACACACCAACACTTGAATTTCAGAATTTTGTTCTGAGACTATTTAGATTACGCAGGATTCCCTTGTTGGACAAAGAGTCCATTCATATACAATAATCACACTATAGCGGGTATAGTTTAGTGGTAAAAGTGTGATTCGTTCTATTAACCCCTTAAAAAGTTAAGGGGTCTTTCGGTTTATTCATATTCCGATCAAAAACTTTATTTCTTAAAAGGATTAAATCCTTTACCTCTCAATAAAAAATTGGAGGAAGAATATACATTATCGTGATTTGTATCCAAGGGTCAATTAAAAATTGAAAAAAAATTGGATTATGGAATCGCGAAGCATAATTTTTTTGAGTTGGATCCAAAATTCCAATGAAATGAGTTAAGGGGTCCATGGATCAAGATAAAAAGTGGATTTCGAATCGTAACTAGATCTTCAATTTTTGTTTTGTAGAGAGGAGATTGAAGCGAAATAGCTATTAAATGATGACTTTAGTTTACTAGAACCATCAACCTATT